TCTTATTACTTATTCTTTTATTAGTTTATCTAAGAGTTACTCAATGAAGCGGTTGATTGAAATCGCAAGATGGATAGATATTACAGATGATGAATCAATTTCATTTTATATACCTGCCACTTTATCTTTATCTTTGTTAGTACCGTCTATAATGATAGATGAATAACAAACTTTCAATTGAGCTTCTTTGGAATTTTTGCGTATCCTCTTATTTTGAAAAAATGGAAACTTAGGTAAGTGCTTTATAAACATATGTAGAAAAAAAGATATTTCATTTAGATCCTTTATGCTTACAATAACTAGTTATTTTGGTTTTCTATTAGCGGCTTTAACTATAACCTCCGCTCTGTTTATTGGTTTAAGCAAGATACGACTTATTTAAAATTCATATTTGAAATGAATAATAAATCTTTCCGTGAGATTCCAACTATTCTATAGTTACTTACAGCGTCAATTGTCAATTCTTGGTCATTGAGATTCATGCCAATTCGGATTAGTATATAGGTATAGATATTACCTCTTTTTTTTCTTTCAAACAAATTGAAATGATTGAAGTTTTTCTATTTGGAATCGTCTTAGGTCTAATTCCTATTACTTTGGCTGGGTTATTTGTAACTGCATACTTACAATACAGACGTGGTGATCAGTTGGACCTTTGATTAACATCTCTTTGTTTTATCAACCTCCTCCTTTTTTTATTTAATCCACAGGAGGGCAAATTCCTATTGCTGTGCAAAAGTTACTGAATCCATTTCAGTCTAATTTGATCTAAGAATAAAAAAATCACGCTCTGTAGGATTTGAACCTACGACATTGGGTTTTGGAGACCCACGTTCTACCGCACTGAACTAAGAGCGCTTTCTTATATTTTCTTATATGAATAGATAAGACTGTATCTTATATGAATAGATAAGACTGTAAAGAAAAGGATTACCCCATTTATTTTGGATGCATAGTATTATTGAAATACTATGCCCAATTTAAATTTAAATCGATCTCAGACGATCCCTCGTTACTGCTCAAAGTAGCAGTAATAGGTAGGGATGACAGGATTTGAACCCGTGACATTTTGTACCCAAAACAAACGCGCTACCAAGCTGCGCCACATCCCTTCCATTGCTCTATAGTGTCATTGTAGAGAATTCCTGTCTTGTTTTCCACATCGTTATTTCCTCCGTTGATATACACAATTTTTTGCCCAGTTCATCTTTTTTTTTGTCTCATTTATAACATATCATATCATTTTATAACATATCATATCATATAATAAACATATATTAACATATAATAATATAATAATAGTAAAAGACTTGTATACATATAAAACTTGTATACATATAAAAAAAGAAATGAGTATTTTTCGCAAATGCTCGGTAATTTTTTTCTGTTTTAAGAAAAGAAAAAATCCTATTTACTTTTACTGCACCATTGTACAAAATTTAATATATTAATTTAATATATTAATATTAGAGGAATCTTATGGATTACGTGTACAACTATAAGTGGTCCTTAACTACCGATTTTTGTATTACAATAAAAAAGGAGGGTTTTCGATGCGAGATTTAAAAACATATCTTTCTGTGGCACCAGTACTAAGTACGCTATGGTTCGGGGCTTTAGCAGGTCTATTGATAGAGATTAATCGTTTTTTTCCGGATGCGTTGACATTCCCCTTTTTTTCATTTTAGTTATTGAGATGGGAAGGAATGAAGAAGGTTAAAGATAGAATAAAATATCTGTGACTAAACCCCCTCTACTCTTTTCTCTTTTTTCCCTTTTTTCTATTTTTAAAATAAGGGAGGAAAGGGAAAAAGTAAGAGTGGATTCAACATAGGCGAGGCTCGAGTTCAATAAAAAAAATGAATATTAATAATAAATAATAGAGGGATGGGGGAGTAGAAGATAAAATGTGGGTCTAAGGAAAGAGTATTATACAAGATATTTAAATGAGAAATGAAATACTGTATTTCGATTTTAAATAGAGTTTCTAACTCTTTGTATTACTTATTAGTTTTGTATTACTTATTATTTTTTATTTTTTTTTTTTTATTTATTTACTATGACTTTAATTTAGTATTTAATTTAGTATGTACTTTGATCGTTCTTTTAGAATTAGATTTCAAGTTAGTAATTTCTATTTGTTTTCCTCCCTTTCTTCTTCGTGTTGTAGAAGAGTTGAATAAATAAAAAATCCAAAGGAGGTTCATGGCCAAGGGTAAAGATGTCCGAGTAACGGTGATTTTGGAATGTACCAGTTGTGTCCGAAACGGGGTTAATGGGGTATCAAGAGGCATTTCCAGATACATTACTCAAAAGAACCATCACAATACACCTAATCGATTAGAATTGAGAAAATTCTGTCCGCATTGTTACAAATATACAATTCATGGAGAGATAAAGAAATAGGGCGAACTCTATGTTACCCTTTCAAATTTCAAAGGAAGGGTAAAAAATAACATTATATATAACATATTTAAATACAAAATAAACAAATCCTATATCCGTGACTTTCAAAATTAGAATTAAGAAATAGGGTTTTCGAAATAAAGATAAGGAATAAACTAAAACAAACTATGGATAAATCCAAACGACCTCCTCTTATTCTTAAATCCAAGCGATCTTTTCGTAGACGTTTGCCCCCGATTCAATCGGGCGATCGGATTGATTATATAAATATAAGTTTAATTAGTCGATTTATTAGTGAACAAGGGAAAATATTATCTAGACGAGTGAATAGATTGACCTTGAAACAACACCGATTAATTACTATTGCTATAAAACAAGCTCGTATTTTATCTTTGTTACCCTTTCGTAATAATAAAAAGGTTGAAAGAAAGGGGTCGATCCCTAGAACTACTCGTCTTAGAACCAAAACCAAGACCAGAACCAGAACCAGAAATAACTAGGCTTACTTTGGAATCATAATTTTAATGGAATCAGAATTTTAATCCAAACTCAAAGGCAGATTGGTATTTTTCCGAGAATCCTGATTAGATTATCGGGTCGTAAGAAAAACAAAAAAAAAGAATTGGAGAAAGCTTTTTCTACTGAGTGTGTTCATTCGTTTTGACTATTTTAGCATATTTTATCCCAGTAATTTCTACTCTACCTTCCCGGAGTTCATTCTCCGGGAAACTTCGTTTAAATTATTCCGACGGACTTTTTATAACCTACTTCTTTTATTATCTCATTGGAAATAATATAAAGACAATCTCTATTTAATATAGCTATTTGTGCAAGTATTTTACGATTAAGAAGCAACCGTCCCTTGTACAGATCGTGTATTAATCTACTATAACTATGGGATACCCCCTTTTCGCGAATTACTGCGTTTATCCGAGTGATCCACAAACGACGAAAATTTCTCTTTTGACTGCCCCGATCTCGATCAGCCGAAAACAAAGCTCTTATTTTCTGTTGAGTAATAGTTCGAGTAAGTCTTGAATGGGCCCCTCGAAAGCTTAATGCAAATAAACGCATTTTTGTTCTACGTCTACGAGCTATATATCCCCGTCTAATTCTAGTCATTGAATAGATGAAACTTCCACCGAATAACTAATTTTTTTCTTTTCTTTGAGTTATTCTTTTCCCCTTTCCTAATCTATTAAGAACAAAACGGATTTTTCCAATGTATAAAATAAAAATTCCAAGGGCTTTGGCTACTATAACCTTCCTGACCGCGATTTTTTCTTTTTTTTTTAGGCATTTCAATGCGAAATAAGAAATTATATTGTGTTATGGGTGTGAAAAATAGAAAAAAAAATAGATAAAGAAATAGCGGGTTCCTTCGTTTCTATGGTGACTTCCTAAACGGTGAGGTCTTCTCTATACACCGGAGCCTTTACTTCATTTAATCAACGTTATTGGTAACTTGTATAGTTCACCCTTTTTGGCTCTACCCATGAATTATCCAGCAATAGGCCTTTCACAATGAGATCTACCTATACAGTAACGGTATTTAATTATGAAAGTTAGCTGGGTAGCTGACCCTTTTAGTCCGTTTTTGCCAGAGTAGGAGCTTAATCTTTATGCCTTTCTTTATTTACTTTATTTTTTATTTAAAATTGAAAAGTTAAAAGTAAATTTTTTAAGTTAATTTAAGTTAAATTAAATAAGTAAATTTAAATATTTAAATAAGTAAATAAGAAATAAGAGTAAATAAGAAATAAGAAAGTAAATAAAAAAAAGATTTCCTCCGCTTAATGGCTAACCATTTGCTACCAATGGAGAATTGCTTCTCATCTTAAATTGAGATTTGCACCAACAGAACCCATAAAATTTATCCACAATGTAGGAATGTGATAGCTTTGATTATTCTTTTTTTTTATTTTTTTTTATATATATATAGTGAATGGAGTCCCTTCTTACATTCTATATACTATTCCCCGGTACTGATCATTGATACTGGAAAGTTTTTTGTTGCTTTTGTACCAGCTCATGGTATGATCTAAACGAGTCGCACATACACCCGAGTACATGTTCCTCGACGTTGAGGGCATCCCCGAAGAGCGGGGGATTTCGTGCGATTTCTGATTGGCTGTCTTGTATTTCTAATAAGTTGTTTAATAGTTGGCATGCTGAATTGTATACATAATGGGCTGGTTTAGATTGATCTGGTCCAAACCGGAGAATTCTGAATTACTTCCAGTTATTAGAATAGTAAAATCATAGATAAAATCTCAAATTATGCATTCCGGCTTATTTTCAGTCACCTGCTACAAGATCACCACCTGCTACAGGATAATCACCTTCTAGAAGACGACGACTTGTTATACGATGATCACTTGTTCCAAAATCATCACCTGTTAGAATATTTATTACAACATCCTCACCTGCTATAAGATCAACAATTCCATAAGCTTTTGCTTCTGTTGCTGACATAAAAGAATCTCTGTTTAGGTCTTCTATTATAACCCGTAAGGGTTGCTTCGTTCTTTCTACATAAACCTCTGCGAGGTTGTTACGCAGGGTGTGTAGTTCTTCCGCTTCGAGCAAAAAATTGTTCAATGGCAACTTACTACCAGGTTGATGCAGCATTACCCTGATGATATAACATAATAAAAAGTTCTTCTATCTCGCATGATAAAACGAAGAGAAAAGAAAGATAAAGACTAATATAATAGGAAAAAGGATAGAATTGAACAACCGTACGGGCATCTTTGATGCATTGCATATGCATACGGCTTTACAATAAAATTGACCCTTACCCTCCAAGAAAGGGAAAAGTAAAATATACCAGACCCTGGCGGTCTAAATGATCAAATGGCCACCCTTCCTTTTGGCATAGCATAGTTAAAAACTACTATGATGGCTCCGTTGCCTTATATTAATATTAATTACTTAATTATTAATATATTCATTTTGTTTTTGTTTGTGATTCAGCAATCCCAAAGTTTCTTTTTCAGCCAATCAAAGAAAAAATCCTGTTTTTTTTTCGCACTCCTTGCATAACTGCATAACATAATAGAAATATTTTTAAGAGCCTTTCGGTGTGAACAAAAAAGGTTTGTGACGCTGAACTGGGCTCGCGATAAATAAGAGAAAATCGGAAATACCCTTTCTCCCATACTACTCTCTCGATACATAATCTAATGTTTTGAAAAAACAATGCAAAATTTTATCATTATCATATCGAATTCGAAGTGCCATGCTATTTTTACTTAATATATATTCCTATTTCCTAGGGCGAAGGCATAGTCTTCTTTTTTCTCTTAAATCATTGGCGCCAAGCGTGAGGGAATGCTATACGTTTGGTAACTTCTCCTCCGCACAAGATAAAAGATGCCATTGAAGCGGCTATCCCGATGCCAAGTGTATGGACAGCTGCTGGTACAAATTGCATAGCATCAAAAATAGCTAGTCCAGGTATTATAAAACCGCCGGGAGAGTTTATAAGCAAATGCTGATCCCTGGTCGGATTTTCAATAGCGAGATATACCATAAGACCGACAATTTGATTTGAGATCTCGTCCTCAACCTCTTGTACTAAAAAAAGTACTCTTTGTCGATAAAGTCGATTGATTAGGGTACAATTGTAGCCCGTAGGAACCGTACACGCGTCTTTTGATGCATACGGTTCAAAAAAATTGTGAAAACAAAAAAAATCAATGTATGGATTCCAGTCCTCTTTCTTTTAGGTTCTTTCTTACTTCTAACGAAAGGGTTTGTCTTCTTCAATAAAGACGACTTTTTACTTTCTTTTTACTATACATAAATAAAAAATTATACATAAATAAATAAAACAAAAAAATCACTAAACTTATTGAATTAACTTCTCATTGATGTATTGTTTCATCGAGATTCAACCCTAACGCGATGGTATTCTCTTGTTCCTGGGTGGGTGTCTTTAATCTTTTTAGGTTTATGCTGTACTCCGGGTAAAGATTCACCCAATTTTGATTTGCACATATAGGACAAGCACTTCCGCATTACCATTTCTTTTTGTTAGGACTTTCTGCTTTTTCAATTCACTTCTATCGAGTTTGTTCATTAACAGTTTACGATCAACTTGGTTGAATCATTTCTGATAGAACGCATAATCTTGGGTTTTTCTAAACGGAGCCTGGATACTTCAGTTTTTTTTAGTCCGACCATAAATTATTCTAATTGATAATAGTAATATGAATCCTCCAAAAATGGATCTAATTGGACTTCACGCTCCAAACTTTTGAGGATTCAATCAATCTTTATTGGGCGAAACGGAGGATATCTCGATTGTGGGAGAGAGCGGGGAAATCCCATATGGCCCAATATATCTGACAAGTCGCACTATAGGTCAACCCAAGATGCATTTTCTTCTCCGGGACATCGGAAAGGTACTTTTGGAACACCAACCGGCATTAATTGAAAGAGAAAAGAGCTGCGAATTCGATTTTACTTTGATGTGGAAACGTAACAATATTATTTTTTTGTCTTTAGAATATTGGCTTTTAGCTTTAGATTCGAAAAGGTCATAAAGAAAAACAGAACGAATAAAGTCCAATTATTACGAACAGGGCAATGAATAAATATGTACGCATTCTCTCATAGAAAATGGTATTAGTCCCCGTTGCATATTGATACTTATCGAGTATAGAATAAATCTGCTTCTCTTTGTTCCTACGAATAGAATTGTTCCATTGTTTTATTACCAACAGAATAGAACAAATATTAACCCCTGCTCTGAAATAATTCACCGACCGGGGGAGGCCCATAGGATAGTAATACTAGAGTGTTTTCCAATGCAATAAAGTTACGTAGTGTTTATTTATGGTTGATAAAGGGGTATTTCCATGGGTTTGCCTTGGTATCGTGTTCATACCGTTGTATTGAATGATCCCGGCCGGTTACTTTCTGTTCATATAATGCATACAGCTCTGGTTGCTGGTTGGGCCGGTTCGATGGCTCTGTATGAATTAGCAGTTTTTGATCCCTCTGACCCTGTTCTTGATCCAATGTGGAGGCAGGGTATGTTCGTTATACCCTTCATGACTCGTTTAGGAATAACCAATTCATGGAGCG